AGGAGAGAGAGGGATTCGAACCCTCGATAGTTCGCAAAGAACTATACCGGTTTTCAAGACCGGAGCTATCAACCACTCGGCCATCTCTCCGAAAGATAATTCCTATTTTATTTTTTTTATTCCGCAGAATCGAACAGGGCTCTGAGGAGTTGATACCATCACTGTACTATAGAACTATAGAAAAGATATTACGAACGAGTCGATAACTCTATATTATCTATATATATATACTCTATATATAAATAATATAGAGATCTAGATAATATCTAGATAAATATGGGGTCTAGCCTGACCTTTTATGAAGTACAATAAAAAATGACTCTCGACCCCATGATTGAATAAAGTAATAAAGGGGTGCTAATAAGTCATAAAGAATCAATGGATTCATGGTACAATCCCCATGATACATTTTTTAGAACTTTTGTTTGACTGCTAGAGAGATAAAATGATATAGTTTTCTTGTTGGTAGCTTGGAGGATTAGAAACATGACTATTGCTTTCCAATTGGCTGTTTTTGCATTAATTGCTATTTCATTAATATTATTGATTAGTGTACCTGTTGTTTTTTCTTCTCCTGGTGGTTGGTCGAGTAACAAAAATGTTGTATTTTCTGGTACATCATTATGGATTGGATTAGTCTTTCTGGTAGGTATCCTTAATTCTCTCATCTCTTGAACCTACCCGATACAAAAAGAAAATGACCCCGCCCGCGAAAAATTCGCGGGAGGGGTCAGTCAAAGTTTCTTAGAATTTTTTTAAGAAAATAAGGGTAACATGAAGTATAATGTGAATATACTTCTAAATCGAATAATAGTTGGAATAATAGAAGATCTATTCGATATTCGAATATCGAATAGATAAAAAATAAAAATAGAAATAGTAAATCACAAATAGGTAAATTAACTAAACGATAGATATAAAATAATAAATTTATTTAATCCATTATCTTAATTCTAGATAGATAATATCTAGAGAAATGAAAGCTATTTCGATAGAAATAGCTAACTAATAGTTTAGAATAGAATTTTTATTTCTATAAGAAATATCTATTTAGAATAGATTACTAATATACAAAACCGAAAAAAAATGCAGATGCGGATATAGTCGAATGGTAAAATTTCTCTTTGCCAAGGAGAAGACGCGGGTTCGATTCCCGCTATCCGCCCGAGGTAATTTCTTTCCTTTAATAGGATAAAAGGATTCAGTATAGTTATATAGGGATTCTCCCATATCGTTTTTCTTTCCTGCCGTCCTCCCCAAAAAGGTAGTAAATTACTAGATTTTTTTTAATTTGAAATGTTAAAAAAATGGTGCGGAGACGGGATTTGAACCCGTGACCTCAAGGTTATGAGCCTTGCGAGCTACCAAGCTGCTCTACTCCGCGTGATGAAGAGAACAAGTAGGAACTAATAGATAAATAAGGATTGGATGCGCCCCTCTACCATATCCGTACAAAACAATAGCACATTTATACAGAATGGTAAAGGGGCTCCTCTAGAATTAAAATCTCTAATCGCTGATCAGCAAAATGACTAGAAAAATGACGGGAATTGTTGAATTCTTACCAACTTGATCTTGTTGCCCCCGGCAACAAACATGTATGAACCATTTCGCGAAGGATGTGTCCGGATAATCCAAAGTCTCGATAATTAGCTCTCGACCTTCCAGTCGAAAAACAACGTCGACGAAGACGTGTCGGTGCACTATTTCGGGGTAGGGATTGTAACTTTCCCTGAATTTCTCGTTTATCGGTCAATGACAGAACTTTACTTATTTCTTTTTTGGGGGATCGACGAAGCAAATAATATTTTTGTTCCAATTTTTGTCTTTTCTTTTCACGTTGAATCAAACTTTTCTTTGCCATAATCTTTCACTCCTATTAATTATTAATATCGCTGCTACAAGTCGGATCTTAGATGTAGAAATAGAAAAAATTGTCTTCTCCATAGCAAGAACGATATTCTCATGCATACATAATTAACCAAATTTGCCCGATGTAGAGGCAATCAAGAAGGCCGCATAGGTAAAGATATAACCTACGGAAAAGTGGGTTAATCCAACCAATCTGGCTTGCACAATGGAAAGAGCTACTGGTTTATCCCTCCATCGAATCAAATTAGCCAAAGGTGTACGTTCATGAGCCCACGCTAAAGTTTCAATCAATTCTTGCCAATATCCCCGCCACGAAATTAAGAACATAAATCCAGTAGCCCAAACAAGATGTCCAAATAGGAACATCCACGCCCAGACCGATAAACTATTCATACCAAAGGGATTATACCCGTTGATAAGTTGTGAAGAATTTAACCATAGATAATCTCTTAACCATCCCATCAAATAAGTGGAGGATTCATTAAACTGTGAAACGTTACCCTGCCATAAAGTGATGTGTTTCCAATGCCAGTAAAAAGTAACCCATCCAATGGTATTTAACATCCAGAACACCGCCAAATAAAATGCGTCCCAAGCCGAAATATCACAAGTACCGCCCCGCCCCGGA